AACCAAAGGAATAATTGGAACTATGATATCGAACTTCTTAATAATATTCTCTAATAGCAATGAATTTTCTAACATTTGACTCCGTATTACTGAAGAAACGAATCGCACACTTGAAAGAAAACCCATAAAGTCGAGAGAATAGCTTGCTAACTGATTGATATAGATTCGTCTTGGTTGCGCCCACACAGAAAAATGACATTGCCAGAAATCCATAAAGTAATACTTCCATTTATGCATCAGAAGAGATGTCCCCTTTGAAGCCAGAAAGGATTTTCCTTGATACCTAACATAATGAGGGAAGGGTTCTTTGAAAAGCCATAAGATAACTCCAAAAGCTTTACCTTTAACTTTTCCGAGATATTTTATCTTTCCGTAAAAATAGATTCGTTCAAGAAGGGCTCCAAAAGACGTTGATCGTAAATACGAGGATTGGTTGCGGAGACTAAAAAAAAAGGATTCGTATTCACATACAAGGAGATTATATAGGAACAAGAAGAATCTTCGATTCTTTTTTGAAAAAAAGGAAATGGATTTTTTTGGCGTAATAAGAGTCTTCCAATTACGATACTCATAAAGAAAGTATCGTAATAAATGCAAAGACGGTGCATCTTTCAACCAATAGCGGAGAGTTTGAACCAAGATTTCGAGATGGGCGGGGTAAGGTATTAATATATCTAACACATAATTTAAACGTAAGAATTTGTCCTCTAAAAAAGGAAATAGTGAATGAATTGATCGCAAGTTATGAAATTTAACTATTTCTTTTCCCTCTAGGGAAAATATTAATGAAAAGGGAATTTCCACAATGACTGCAAACGCTTCTGTTACCATTTGTGAATACAAATTCTGTTTGTGTTTGTGCCAAAAAATTTCATTTTGGTTCGAATCATTAGCAGAAAGAATCAAATGATTCTGTTGATACATTCGAGTAATTAAACGTTTTACAATTAGTAAACTGTATTTCTCGTCGACCGCATTTTCCAAGAAAATAAACTTATTTAAACCACGATCATATGCAAATGCATAAATATAGTCCTGAAAGATAAGTGGATAGAAAAAGTTATGTTGCCAAGATCTATCTAGTTCTCTATGTCCTTGGAATTCTTTCATTTCAATTTAGCCCGAAACCAAAAGTAAAAATAGAGGGTTTCTTAGATTATCAAATGCTACATAGTGCGATATAGTCAAAACAAAGGTATTTTATTATGAAATACTAGATACCTCAAAAACGGATAAATTCATCCGTGGACTCTCCATTTTTTCCATCTAATTGGTTTTTCTTTTTTTATAAGATTTTATAAGATAAAAGATGGTTAGAAATCCTTTATTTTTTCAACCCAATCGCTCTTTTGATTTTGGAATAAAGGATTTTATCAATATACTCTTTCTTCTACACATTCACCTCCATCCCCTTAATGGAAAGGGGATAATCGAATAGTTAGGATTCACTATAAAAAACAAAGGATTCACTCATGGGAGAATCCTTTCTCTTTCCCGCATCAGGCACTAATTTTTTTTAACGTCTAATTAGATCGGAAAATTCTTCAAATTTTGAAGATAAGCTCGTTGTTCTTTCTTTTCTACGAATTTGAACCCTAAGGCTCGATCCATTTATTCAATCGACCCAATTTTTGAATTCATTTCGTTCCCTTTCAAAGATTCAATTTGAATTTTGTACCGATTTGGTAAGAATGAAATATTCTCCAAATTTGATATTGATACGACATGCTCTTTTTTCCATTCATTTCCAGTCAGGATCAGTCGTGGTCTTATAAACTCTACCGATGATGTAGACGAATTCTTTGCTTCATCCGAATATGTAAAAGATTCTAGCCGCACTTAAAAGCCGAGTACTCTACCGTTGAGTTAGCAACCCGAAAAAGAGATATGTTATGTAGATACAATCGAGATAAAAATCACATGAATTGAAATCAAAACTTTGAATTAGCAATAAAAATAAATCGAAACAAAGTTTTCTAATTTATTCTGAACATAAAAGCAAACGGATCAAATGCCAATACAAAAAATTCCTATAATAAAATACATTTCTAGACAAAATATTCGCCAGTTGTTGGATCAAAACAAAATTATGTATCGAAAAAAAATTCAACGAATTCTTGAATAAAAAACCTATTTTCTCTTTATTGGACGAAAGACAGAAATAAACCATTTCATTTTTTTATTTATTATTTATTTTTCCTTCAAAATTGAATTATATTTGTTCAATAGATTCTTGTCAATATGAATATTAAAAAAAAATACAATTACATTACAATAATTAGAAAGAAAAGAAATTCAAGATGAAATTCAAAAAAAAAGGAATAAAACTATTTTCAAAATTAGTAATTTAATATTATAATATAATATTAATTACTAATTCTAATTATTATTAGAAATATAATAATATACTTAATAATCTCTATTAATATTTTATTTTAATTTTAATTATTTGTTATTTTGTTATTTTAATAATTAAAAAATACTATAGAGATTTTCGTTCATAGAATTATTCTAAATATTATATTAATTAAATTTTAAATTAAATTATAATTATAGATTATAGTTAAATTATAGAATAAATTATAGAAATTTATAGAATAAATTATAGAAATTTATAGAATAAATTATAGAAATACGATATATACAATATATATATTTTTTGAAAACGAAGTACAAAAGAAAGGGAAATATATAAGAAAATTTTTGTGTTGGATTGGCGCTATATCAAAAAAGCGACAGGAATAGAAAAAGAATACAAAAAGTTCTACTAAACTACAACCACATTGTTTTTTATTTTATTTCATTAATTGAACTTAGTTTGGCGAAATTTGTTAAAAACCTCTGCCCTCTTTAAAAGATCATAGACAGTTTCTGTGGGTTGAGCACCTTTTTCAAGAAAATCTAGAATAGCAGGAACATTTAAATAAGTTTGATTTTTTATCGGATCATAAAAACCCACTTTCTGCAAATCTCTTCCCTCTCTTCGGGACCGAACATCAATTGCAACGATTCGATAGACGGCTCATTGGGATAGATTAGATCAACAATACCCCCCCTAAAAACGTATAGGAGGTTTTCTCCTCGTACGGCTCGCGAAAAATGATTCAAGGTTTAGGTATATAAATTATAATGGCCAATTAAATAAATCTCTAAAATAATGAAATGAATTAGACTAAGAATTAAGTCCTTTTCATTTCAGTATTTCCTAAAAAAAAAATCATTTGTATACTCATAACTCAAGTTGAATAACTCTTAAATAGCTCAAAAGAAAATCCTTTGGCATTCCATTTATTGAGCAGTCTCAAATACTCTTTATGTTATGTCTCATTTCGAATCTATTTGAATTCAGTATTCTCATCCAAATTCAATTGTTACAACAATTACCAATTACAAAGGGTATTTCCTTGTTCCGGAAATCTTTCTCTTTTTTTTGAATCATTGGGTTTAGACATTACTTCGTTGATTTTTAATCCTTTCAAAAAATGGCAGCAACATACCTTTTTGTTATTTCTTTCTATCAAAGAACAGAATCATACGAACCGAACGGCAGGTTCTCCATGATAATATACAATAGATTTTTCAAAAGGGTCTTATCAATTTTAACAAAAGCGTTTACTTTGGAATTTGAAACTTGTTTTATTTTGATCCTTTCGATTTATCTGTCAAAGATATACTTACGAAGTTGTTACAACTTATTGATTGACACTAACCCTAGACCCTTCTCTTTTACCTTGAGAGATAACCCAATACTTTACTACTCGAGCTCCATCATGTACTATTTCCATTACACCACAATAAAAAAAGGAAATGCGGCTTCGAGTGGAACAGAGCAAAGGATGTCGAGTCAAGAGCATCCTTTATTATAGAATGGTGGATATAAGAATCCACAAGAGATCATGTCCTTCAAGTCGCACGTTGCTTTCTACCACATCGTTTCAAACGAAGTTTTACCATAACATTCCTCAAATTAATTTGGAACCGCTATGCGGTTGATTCAATTATGGAATCATGAATAGTCATTGGTTCAGTCAGAACAGTCAATACATAGATATGGAAGATATCTTAAGTTATTAGTTTACGAATGCAACTTTTACAATATACAATAAAGACGATATCTCTAAGAAAGAGAAATCCATCTTTTTTTTTTTAGTTTAATAATAAATGAAGAATAAAAGAAGTCGAAATTAAAAATTGAATACTAGATTAGATTGGAAAAATCCAATTTGTTTTCCGGGATGAAGAAAAAAATAACTAATTAAATAATTAAAGTCTATATTATATATGAATATATATAGGGAACGTATATATGATTAAAGGCACACTTTATTTTTGTAAGTAAAATTCGTGTAATCTAGAACCCCATCCTGCCTAAATCTTCAACGGATTCACCTGGATCCGCATGTTATTTGAACACTTATCCTACGTTAGTTGATGAAATGTGAAAAATAAAGATAAGATTCATTTGAATTCAAATCATTAGCAGAAAGAATCCAATTCTATCTAATATTAAACCTTAGAAACAGAAAAACGCAATCTTAAATTACATATTATATCATATTATATATGGGCTCTGGGACGGAAGGATTCGAACCTCCGAATAGCGGGACCAAAACCCGATGCCTTACCACTTGGCCACGCCCCACTTAGATTTCTATTCAACATTAATAAAGACTAATATTGTTATTGATTGTTCGTCAATTCCCGCCCAACTATCGAAAAAAATAAATTCGATTCTGTTGTTAGTATTTTGATACGTGTAGATATAGAATTCAAATGAATTTATTGATCATTACATAGAATTCCATTAAGATATTGTATGAAAGTAGAATTTCTTCTATTCTCCATTGAGAATAGAAGGTTTTTGATTGAGTGAGTAAGTAAAAAAAAGAAGGATTTTTTTTTCTATCAATAACTCAATCAAAATGCAATAAAAATAAAATGTCTGTTATGCTTAATATCTTTAGTTTGATCTGTCTTAATTCTGCCCTTTATTCGAGTAGTTTTTTCTTTGCCAAATTACCTGAGGCTTACGCTTTTTTGAGTCCAATCGTCGATTTTATGCCAGTGATACCTCTACTCTTTTTTCTCTTAGCCTTTGTTTGGCAAGCTGCGGTAAGTTTTCGATGATATCTTTCATCTTGTCCTAGAAAAATGAATGATTTTTAATGATTCTAATATTCGAATAATAGATAAGAAATAATTGATAAAATCAGACAAGTCTTACAGTATGAACTCCTGATTCAAATATGAAAATTTGTGAATCGGCACAACCCATATCGACTCATTTTCTGATTATAATTATTTTTCGTAAATGAAAAACCTTTAAGTCGATATAATAAAATAAACTTATTGATAAGTAAGATAATAATGGATAAGATAATAATAACTTCATTTTTTATTTATTTTTATTACAATTTTTTTCGATTTTGAAAAACTAATTCAGTTCAAATTCAAATTTATAGGATATATGATATAAGATATAAAAATAGAGAATCTATTCTCTTTTTTCCAAAAAAAAATGATCTTGGAGATTGTGTAATGCTTACTCTCAAACTCTTTGTTTACACAGTAGTAATATTCTTTGTTTCTCTCTTCATTTTCGGATTCCTATCTAATGATCCAGGACGTAATCCTGGGCGCGAAGAATAAAACTAAAATAGGGTTCTTTGCTTTATTTTTCATCAATTTTTTTTTCTAATTATATCTAATTATATATAGAAATATAGAAGAAATAGATTTTCTAATTCTAACTAATTAGAATGATATTCTAGATTTGTAATTCTATTTAGTTTTATTTTATTTTGAAAAAAAAAATCGATGAAAGATTTAATAAATTCAAAAGACAAATCAAATAAAAAGATTCAGTTATCAATGGAAACGGAAAGAGAGGGATTCGAACCCTCGGTACGAATGACTCGTACAACGGATTAGCAATCCGACGCTTTCGTCCACTCAGCCATCTCTCCCCGTTGAAAATAGTAATAGTCAAATATTAAACAAATAATTTCGAAAAATTATGAAAAATGAAAAAATATGTAATAAACTTGAATTAATTAGACTAAAATAATAAATTAAAAAAATTCAAAATAGAATCTATATCTATATATATATAATATAACAATAATATATATATACAAAATATACAAGTTGTATTGTGCAATATAAGTACAACTTTTATTTGAAATTACAACCAGTTACCGAAAGTAAGAAAGCTTCTAAGGATTAACTAAAAGCTTCAATTTCAAATATATTATTTTATATTATTTTATATTTATATTAATATATTATTATATTATTTTATTTGAAATTTTCATATATAATTAAAAGGATTTATTTAATATTTATTTAATTTTTTAATATAGTTTTTAATATAGTATAGATATTTAATTTAATTATAGAATAATATATAAAAAAACGGAATATGAATTAATAGAAAAATAAAATATCAAATATTAAATTCGAAAAAGAAATACTTCTTCGCCCGAAGGGGCCTCTTTTTATTCCCACGGCCTGGCCTGATCAGTACCTCGCCAGGCCCTTTTTGTTTTAATGGGTAGCACGCAACTTTTTTATGTTATAGTTATAATTCTAATTTTAGTAGTTTGCTTGAACCATACCTATCAAAACTAAAATTCCTTCAAGAAAAAATCGAAAATTTTTGAGTTATTTAACCATCTTTTTAGAATCTCTTTAAATCCTCCTACAAAAACGCCACTACTATAAATTTCATGATTCTTTTATAATCCTGTCTTGATTACATCCAATTTCAGTGTTCGACAAAAATGATATTTCGATATAATAATCCAACTGTAGCGGGTATAGTTTAGTGGTAAAAGTGTGATTCGTTCTATTAACCCTTTAATAGTTAAGGGGTCCGCGGGTTTGGTTTGAATACTATTCCGATCAAAAACTTTATTTCTTAAAAGGAATTAATCCTTTCCCTTCTCAATGAAAAATTTGAGGAAAATTAGATATTCTCGTGATTTGTATCCCAATTAAAGGTGGAATTTTTGGATTATGAAATTACGAAACATAATTTTTTTTTGAATTGGATGAATACTTCCAATTAAATGAGTATAAGTAAGAGATCCATGGATTAAGATCGAAAAAAGAGTTTCTAATCGTAACTAAATCTTCTGTTTTTTATAGAGAGAAGCAAAATAGCTATTAAATGATGACTTTAGTTTACTAGAGGCTTCAATCAACATACAACATATTCTATTTATTTTTGTTTGTTTTAGTTTAGCTCGGTAGAAACAAAAGAATTTTCCTTAGGATTTTTGCAAATAGAAATAGAGAACGAAGTAACTAGAAAGATTTTTAGAATCACCTCTTCTAGAGGGATCATCTAGCAAGTAAGTTGTTTTGAATTGAATACATTCATACAAAAAGCTGACATAGATGTTATGGGTGAATTTTTTTTGTAATTTTCTTCCCGACTTAGATTAAGATCTGGGAATTTCTTCATTTTCCATAAAGGAGCCGAATGAAACCAAAGTT